ACCGACCTAGGTAAATCCATGAGTTCGATTCTATTATTTTTTCCTCTTTTATTCTGAATAACTATCTGAATCTTGAATTGTCTTATGACTCATCACTCAACTCAGATGAATTTTTTGAAAGAACTATGCTTTGAACAAATGATCCCCGCTCCCATCACCAGTTGCTCCTCCTATCTACACCCGCTCCACCAACTAATCTTATTTTTGGATCTTGTTTGTGATATTGAGAAAAGATCAATCAATAAATATCTCTATGGATTCTTCCAACGTATTTCTATTCTATAGTATATTAAACGACTACAGTACCCTATATAATTTATATGATATGACTTTTCAATTTTAATTCATTTTTTTTTTTTATTTTATTGTCTTCTTTCTCTTTTATATTTCCTTCAGATGAATCCAAAACTACAAAGTATAATATATTTTTGAATGGTTCGAGCCAAAAAATGGACTATTTTCTTATTTACTTTACCTTGTTGTTGTCAGAAAAAGAGGGGAAATTCCTTATTTTCCCCCTGTCTCTAAATGAAATATGATATGCAATATAAAATAGTAAATTAAATACTATATACTATATAGTGGATAGTGGACTGGAAATTCAAATATCTTTTTTTCTAGTATCCGTTCTCGTTATCCATCCCATTGTCGAAACAAAAATAGAGGATGCATCAATATGTAAATATTTGGTACATAAAGCCACGACCCGATCTATCTATATTTATAACTATAGATAGATAAAAAAAATCTATATATAAGCAACCGATCCTTTTTTTTTTGAATCAAAGAAAGATATTCAAAAATAGACGTCTCTTATTTTGTGACTCAGAATAAACGTTTCGCGTGGAGGAGTGGAGGAACGGAATAATAATTTATTCTTATGGAGGATCCAAAAAAGATTGAATCGGAAATATCGACAAATTCTAAATTCTTGCGACGTAGTCTAAAGGAAATGAAAAAAAAAATTTCGAGGCTACAATTCTATCTCTATCAAATTTGAATATCAGAATAGCTGATATAGTCATGATTCAATAGGTCAGGTCCACTTACCTTTTTTATTTCTTATATTTATGATGGATTTGATTGGAATAACGGAAAAGTAGGAATATTTGGCGATTCATAATTGGGGTTGAGTAGGTAGAATATCTATGTCCTCGAACCAAAAATATGGAATAATGAAACCTGAGTTGAGTAAGAATATAGCCTGTAGTGACATAGTTGTCTTCCCAATAAGCGGGGTGATTTATCATTATAATGAACACTTTATAATCACTATACTATCTCATTATATTTACTCATTATATTTATAATGATAATTAGTTAATTAACTCATTCTAATAAAAAAAATATCCCTATTATCCACTAAAAAATGAAGATTGAAACTAGAGTTTTGTGGAAAAAGCCCCTTATCGGATTTGAACCGATGACTTACGCCTTACCATGGCGTTACTCTACCGCTGAGTTAAAAGGGCCTATTTTATTCCATTCCTGAATGAGACAATGTGAAGACATATACATATATTATATACCTACATATTACATTACATAGGTGCATACAGTAGGCTCATAGTGTCTCATTCGGGAATATCTTTTTTTTTAGTCAGTCTAGGCTAAAACCTAATTACTTTTTTTTTTCTTTTATTGACCCCTATCACAACGAGATTCGTTTGATTAATACACAAATTGAAATAGATCCAAGATATTTGATATGTGATCAAATCATGTAATGTATGGAATGAAAAGATTCAACTCGTACCTGAAATCCAAGCTCTGCTCTTAGAAAAAAAGAAACTTTCTATCGTTTCTTAATTTCCTAGCTGTAAGATAGGAATATCGCATCTTAACAATGCGTGAATCGATGCGTGAAGGTTGAAGAATGGCTTTTCTGTCGGACAAATCACTAGCGATCCTATACTTAATTAATTATTAATTATAACACATTATAATTATTTCGGAATGTTTATCCATTCTAATGATATAGAATCTATATATAGAAATAGAATATAGAATTTTTTTCATTCATGAACCATGAATGAAAAAATATTCTATCGGAATCGCGAAAGGAAAGGTGGAAAACTTATTCGTATTTAGTCACACCATTACATTATATTGACAATTACAAAAAACTATTCATACTATGAGTATATATAGTATGATGTCGGTTGGGCATCGCAGATATGCCCCCATCGTCTAGTGGTTCAGGACATCTCTCTTTCAAGGAGGCAGCGGGGATTCGACTTCCCCTGGGGGTAGGGTACTACGAAAGGAGGTTGATCATGTATTATCAATAAGTCTAGACTTGATTCTTCCTGGGTCGATGCCCGAGTGGTTAATGGGGACGGACTGTAAATTCGTTGGCAATATGTCTACGCTGGTTCAAATCCAGCTCGGCCCAAGAATTCACCGATCCATCATGAGATTACATAATATAAGAAATTTGTCCGCCGGAAACGTCTGGTTAATTTTATATCCTATTTGTTTTTTTCCGATATATTCTTCATTTTATGAATTATCTGGATTCATATCATAATCCGAAAACATAGGACAAGAATTAACAAGTAAAAATATTTTTTGGAAAGATTTCGTATCAATCGATTTAACACGATTTTACAATAGGATTTCTAGTAATCCGTGTCGTTCTCACTAAAGTCCATATCTATGTGGATATTAATATACCAATCACTCCTTTCTCTGTTACAATACGACAATTCTAAATTAAACTAGTCTTAATCAAATCATTAATAATATGTATGCTGTATACCTTATTTCTCTGGGATTGTAGTTCAATCGGTCAGAGCACCGCCCTGTCAAGGCGGAAGCTGCGGGTTCGAGCCCCGTCAGTCCCGACCTAGTATCCGATGACTCCATCAATTCATTTTTTTATTTTCTGTCAAGGGGCATAGAGTGGGATCTAATTCCCATAGGGTCCTTTTTTTTTCCGTTTCGAATTTTTTATTGAGAAAATACAATGCGACAATTTCAATTACTTCAATTAGTACCGAGGGGGATAGGCATATTGAATTGGTACAATTGTGAGTAGCACCCTATTTAGTTAGGATTAAAAGAAATCCTTGTCTGGTTTTTTTCGATTGCTCCTGACCCGTGGAAGGGAATCGAATACTTATATATATACTTTCACTAGAGCATATACACAAATTTGGATTCGTTTATTGTACGATAAAAAATGCACTTTTCACATAGTTACCTCGATAAAATACTTTTTTTCAGATTAAAGCCTCTTTCTAGCTCCAATTTTTGATAACTTAAATTACTAATAGGAAACAATCTATTTATATCATTCAAACTACATACTTCATTTTGGATATATGTGTCCCAGGGCCGGTTCAAGGAAAGAAAGGAATATTTAAATTAAGTAATTAAGAAAAGGAAGAGCAAACAAAGAAAAGATAGACCCTCTCTTCTCTTAGTGAGGGAATGAGAAATCTTTTTTTATTTCCGGGGAAGGTCCTATCGAAGAAAGAACAAACTAAAAAAAAGAGTTCATTTTTTCTTTTTAAATTTATCAAAATATTCGATCTTTTCTTCTTATTTTTTCCATTTTACTTCTACTATTTGGGTTGGGTTTTTGACCAATGGAAGCGGAAGATGGGCCAGATCATCCTTTATTATATTATATATATGATTCTATAAATAAGACGGTAGGTTATAGAAAATAACGAATGGATAAAATAAAGAATAATAATTCAATGAGATTCTAAATTGGATCAGGAATTCCATTTTCGGTTTTTCTTCCGTATGGATAAAAGATCCTCCTATGTTATACTATTCCATTCTCGATGATGAATAGATTTGATAGCTCAGATATTGTTATTCAATGATATTGATCCGATTCAATATCATCGGGATGTATTTCCCCCATTGAATTTACAGGATAAAGATTTAGAATCTCTATGGGATCAGATCCCGAGTTATTAATTATGAAGTAAAAAAACGATGAAATTATGGAAGTAAATATTCTCGCATTTATTGCTACTGCACTGTTCATTCTAGTTCCTACTGCTTTTTTACTTATCATTTACGTAAAAACGGTCAGTCAAAACGATTAATTTGAATCAAGCTTGACTTCTTAGTTCTTATCAATAATGGAAGAAATGAAAGGGATTCAAATTCCACGTCTTAAATAAAATGAGCGAATTAAAATCAGACGTATATGAGATTTGATAGTATGGTAGAAAGGAATATAGGAACCTTTCTACCATACTATCCATTAGTGTATAATTCTACTATACATTATTATATAAAATATAAAATAATAAAGTTGGACTGTATAAAGAAAGATGGCTTAATGTAGATCACTCCGTAATCTGTATATTGATATATGTACATATAACTCCCATATGTGTAATATACATAGTACCCCAATTCGAGTTCTTTACTTTAGTACATAGTACATTCATTTGGTTTAGACCGATTTCGATCAATATGATATAATTGAATGCCCACCTTTACTCTTATCTTATAAAATACGTATCTACATAATAACAGATCGACTTCCTCTTTGAACAGTAAAGCGAGAAACAAATAAAAAGGGGTCGGTTGCTCCTCATTGTAATATTTATATATAATTCTGTTAAGATAACAGCTAGTTCATCTAAATACTCTGTTTCAATTTCAATTTGGTTGGAAAAAATTGCATATCATGCGTATTCCGTTTAGTTTCAAAATACGAAGATGGGAATCATTTAATTTAACTATTTGTTTGATTGAAAGGTTATTCGTCATCTATTACATTACTTTACTGGATTCCAGTCGAATTTCAAAATGAAGATATTTGAAAGAAAAACGCTTTGCAGAAGGATTATGAAACTATTAATACAGTTTGATTACTCAACTCAATTCAATTAGTAATTACCCTAGCCCTAGAGTCCACTTCTTCCCCATACTACAAGTGAAAGGGAAAATGTAAAGACTACCATTAAAGCAGCCCAAGCAAGACTTACTATATCCATGTGAATTATGCCCCCGAATATGAAGAAACT